TAGTTCGAATCAATATGGAATTATTTCCTCATGCTCATTCTCTATTTTCTCCTTGGTTAATAATAGTGGGCGCAGTACAAATAATCTATGCAGCTTCAACATCTCTTGGTCAACGAAATTTAAAAAAAAGAATAGCCTATTCCTCTGTATCTCATATGGGTTTTATAATTATAGGAATTGGTTCTATCACAGATATGGGACTCAACGGAGCCCTTTTACAAATAATCTCTCATGGATTTATCGGTGCTGCGCTTTTTTTCTTGGCTGGAACAACTTATGATAGAATACGTCTTCTTTATCTTGACGAAATGGGTGGAATAGCTATCCCAATGCCAAAAATGTTCACGATATTCAGTAGCTTTTCGATGGCCTCCCTCGCATTACCAGGTATGAGTGGTTTTGTTGCCGAATTAATAGTCTTTTTTGGACTAATTACTAGTCCAAAATTTCTTTTAATGACAAAAATCCTAATTACTTTTGTAATGGCAATTGGAATTATATTAACCCCTATTTATTTATTATCTATGTTACGCCAGATGTTCTATGGATACAAGATATTTAATGGCCCAAACTTTTATTTTTTTGATTCTGGGCCGCGAGAGTTATTTCTTTCGATCTCCTTTTTTTTACCCGTACTAGGTATTGGTATGTACCCCGATTTCGTTCTTTCACTATCAGTTGAAAAGGTTGAAGTTATCCTATCTAATTCTTTTTTTAGATAGTTTTTTTATAAATAAAAAAATGAAAAAAATCTTATCATTTATAAAAAGGTTCGTTGTACAATGACAAAAAGAACGCTTTTTCTTCTCTTGTGTTAAGTAAAAAAACTTTGTGTGAACTAGGGAGAGACCCGTTACTTTGATTCGCGAGGCTCTCCCTAGTTCACACAAAGTTTGATATGCGTTATATGCTTTTCTATTCCTATTGGTAATATATGCTTTTCTATTCCTATTAGTAAGTGGTAAGAACTCCTTTTTGAATTTAATTAGATGTTAATGTAAATGAACCATAACTATGTAATCCTATTCCTAATAGATTTACTCCAAAATAGCATATCCAAATTATAAGAAATCCAATAAACGCTACAATTGCTGAATTTGTACCCTTCAATTTTAGATTTGTTTGAGTATGTAAATAAATTGCAAATATGATCCAAGTAATAAAAGCCCAAGTTTCTTTTGGGTCCCAACTCCAATAGGACCCCCATGCTTCATTAGCCCATACTGCTCCAGAAAGAATTCCTATCGTTAAAAAGAGAAATCCTAGACTAATAACCCGATAACTCCAATAATCCAATTGTTGAATCAATTGCGACTTATAATAATTCCTTGGAGAAAAAAAAGAAGTTTTTTTTAAAATATTTTTTTCTTCATTCATGTATTCGACTTTATCAAGGAAAAATGACTTATTTAAATTTAATAAATGATTACTCGTAGAAAAAAATTTTCTATTTTTTCGAACTGTAATGACTAGAAGTGATACTGATAATAATGATCCACATAAAAGGGCCACATATCCCAATATCATCATACTTACGTGCATTATTAACCACTCGGATTGAAGAGCAGGTACTAATATAGTGGATTCGTGTATTTCAGTTAAAAGGCCTGAGGTAGCAAAGCCCTGGGAAAAAATAGCACTTGGACCTATTATTGTGCTTAGAATATTTTGATTTTTTTTGAAATACGGAACTATATAAATAAAGGAAAAACTCCATGAAAGAAAGATTAACGATTCATTTAAATCACTTAGTGGAAAATGTTTCGAATAAATCCAACGAGAAATTAATAATCCTGTTATACACAAAAAAGTCGTTATCATGCCCTTTTCGGATGAATCATATAGTTTTACGATTTCATCGACAAAAAAGGTTATCAAATGAATTGTAATTAGAATTGAAACAGTCGAAAAAGAAATATGAGTTAATATATGCTCTAAAGTTGAAAATATCATAAAAAGAGTTCCTTAATTATAAAATCGAAATCGGCAATTGAATTCATTATTCATTATAGGATCTATTTTCTTTTTTTAGGAAATGACATGCCGCCACTCGGACTCGAACCGAGATGCTCTAGCACTGCTTCCTAAGAGCAGCGTGTCTACCAATTTCACCATAGCGGCTTGTCTTGACCTCATAATAGCCTATAAATAAGCAATCGTCTAGATTTAAGAATTCAATTGGGTGCAATATTTTCAGGAAAGATTCAAATCAATAAATAAAATCTGTTCAAATATGTCCTTGAACGTTCATTATTTTAGTTTAGGGTTTTAGTTTTATTGTGTATTTGAGAATCTTCTTTACTTGAATTCTTGTAAAACCAAAAAGTCTTACTATCAATTAAGGGATAGAACCTTTCCTCTAAAAAACATTTTTTAAATTAAATGTTTTTGATTTATTTAATTTTAAAAAGTACAACCAAAAAATAAGTTTTATCAATGAACAAAAAACCTATTTTAGATTATTCAAAATTCACACATATTTATCCATAAAATTTACACTAAGTGTTTTTGCGTGAATTGATGGCCAGAGATATATGGGCTCTATTCTATATAAGAATTTACAGAAAATCCAAAAGAAAAGTAAGAAAGTTGTGCAAAAAAAAATCTTTTATAGTACAAATAAGTTGCTGGGGGAAATAAGACTCCTATTCTGGAAAGAAAATATATTAAAAAGAAAGTGAGTATCTTGTGTTTTTTTGTTAAAAAAAAAAGACTTTGTTTAAATTCGGTTTAAAGTAAAAGTAAAACAGAAGAATTCCATTTCCTATGAATTAATTCAACAGGAAATGGAATTTGAGAATTGTCTTTTTGAAACGGAAGAATTTAATTTTTAAGTCAGGTCAATTTAGATTTTTATAAGGTGTTCTGTTTTATTTCTTAATAACTTATTTTTTTATTTTATTTGTTTGTCGCACAAAAAAACTTTTTGAAATCCCGGTAGAAAGAGATTTCCCTAAAGAAAACGCTTTTAACGCTGACCAATAGCCTTTCCTTTTCCAAAAATTTTTACGAATACGCTTTTTTGATGCAGAAGTACGTTTTTTTGGAACTGCCATTTAAATAAAAATTAAGAGATTACTCATTGGTATAGCTGGATGTGAAAGACATCTATTGTTTAAAAAAATCTGCGCTTTTCTAGATAATTTTTTTTCTAAAATTCTAAAAGAATGGAATATGAACGATATGGTAAAATCGCATAAAATTTTTCTAAAAAATAAAAAACAAGAAGAATATTTTTAGTAACTTGTCAAAAATTGACTTGCATTTTCAAATTCGAAGGAGACTCATAATTAATCTTTGTCTTTTATATGATTTGACCAATTGTAACTTCTTGATTTGAATATTTGAAATATTTAGAAGAAATTCAGAAAGAGAAAGAATAAGTAAAAAGAAAGAAAAATGAAAAATTTTTCTTTTTTATATTTAAGTTAGGTTAAGCTTAGTGCATATTTTCATTTTTTTATTGACTCCTTTCAAAAGAAGTAAGGTCCGATAAATCGGAAAAATTTAATTAGGAATTTCAATTTTTTTATGCAACAGACATATCAATATGGGTGGATTTTACCTTTTGTTCCACTTCCAATTCCTATGTTAATAGGAGTGGGACTTCTTCTTTTTCCGACAGCAATGAAAAATCTTCGTCGTATGTGGGCTTTTCCAAGTATCTTATTGTTAAGTATAGTCATGATTTTTTCAATTAATCTGTCTATTCAGCAAATAAATAGCAGTTCTATCCACCAATATGTATGGTCTTGGACACTCGATAATGATTTTTCTTTAGAATTTGGCTGCTTGATCGATCCACTTACTTCTATTATGTCAATGTTAATCACTACTGTTGGAATCATGGTTCTTATTTATAGTGATAATTATATGGCTCACGATCAAGGATACTTGAGATTTTTTGCTTATATGAGTTTTTTCAGTACTTCCATGTTGGGATTAGTTACTAGTTCAAATTTGATACAAATTTATTTTTTTTGGGAATTAGTTGGAATGTGTTCCTATCTATTAATAGGGTTTTGGTTTACGCGACCTCCTGCAGCAAATGCTTGTCAAAAAGCATTTGTAACTAATCGGGTAGGGGATTTTGGTTTATTATTAGGAATTTTAGGGTTTTATTGTATAACAGGTAGTTTTGAATTTCAGGATTTATTCGAAATACTCAATAACTTGATTTATAATAATGAAGTCAACTTTTCCTTTGTTATTTTGTGTGCTGCTTTATTATTTACCGGTGCAGTTGCTAAATCTGCACAATTTCCCCTTCATGTGTGGTTACCCGATGCTATGGAGGGACCCACTCCTATTTCGGCTCTTATACACGCTGCTACTATGGTAGCAGCGGGGATCTTTCTTGTAGCTCGCCTTCTCCCTCTTTTCATGGTTATACCCTATATAATGAATTTAATCTCGTTGATAGGCATAATCACATTATTATTAGGAGCTACTTTAGCTCTTGCTCAAAAAGACATTAAAAGGGGTTTAGCCTATTCGACAATGTCTCAATTGGGTTATATGATGTTAGCTCTAGGAATGGGGTCTTATCGAAGTGCTTTATTTCATTTGATTACTCATGCTTATTCCAAAGCATTATTATTTTTAGGGTCTGGGTCCATTATTCATTCAATGGAAACTGTTGTTGGCTATTCTCCGGATAAAAGTCAGAATATGGTTTTTATGGGTGGTTTAACAAAACATGTACCGATTACTAAAACCTCTTTTTTATTAGGTACACTTTCTCTTTGTGGTATTCCGCCTCTTGCTTGTTTTTGGTCAAAAGATGAAATTCTTAATGATAGTTGGTTGTATTCGCCAATTTTCGCAATAATAGCTTGGGCTACCGCAGGATTAACCGCATTTTATATGTTTCGCATCTATTTACTTACGTTTGAAGGTCATTTAAATGTTCATTTTCAAAATTATAGTGGCAATCAAAAAACTTCTTTCTATTCCATATCTCTATGGGGTAAGGGGTCTTCAAAAGGAATTAACAAGAA